TCGTGAATTTCTTCATGCTCGTTCCAAGTTCGAAGTACCATTTGTACAAATAAGAATCCCCTCCCTTACATGATTTCTTCTTCATATAGATAGATATAGGATCTATGGGGCAATTACTTAGAAGTACATTTTGTGCAACAGCCCTTCCTATCTGATAGAAAAGGATCCCATGATCCGGAACCGATCTTATCTGGGATCGAAAATCCCAAGTTTTTCTATGAAGAGCTGATCTAATTGTATTAGTTTCTATAATGGATTTCTTCTGTGTAATACTAATTGATAGGGCCTCGTTGATAAGTGCTACAAGATCTCGCGCATTGGAACCCATGGTTATGGACCCGAATCCGTTAGTATGGAACATCCTCTTTTCCAAGTGAAATCCCCTAGTATATGAAAGAATGAAAAAGTGCTTTCGTTGTTGTGGAAGAAGAAGCCTTCGTATCTTAATGCATGTATTGAATTTCTTCGGAGCTATTAGAGCGGGATCCACTTTTTGGGGAATATGAGTCGAAGCAATAACAAGAATCTTTCCAGTGGAACATCTTTCACAATCCCTGGAGAGATAGTTCTCTAATAGACCGAGGGATAAGTAATTCGACTCATTCACATGCAGATCATGAATGTTTGGAATCCATATTATGCAAGGAGACATTGCTTTTGCTAATTCGAATTGAAGGGTGATATCAAATCGGTCTCTTTTTGGCGTCATATACATAGTTAGCACATTCATCATAGTTAGCAGCTCCGTATCAATATCAAGGTCATCCTCAATATCATCAATATCGTAACTATCATCAATAGGATAATTTTCATCCAGGAACTTGTTCGGAAATACCGTAATGAAAGGAACATAGGAGTTTGTCGCTAGGTATTTGACCAAACAGGATCGTCCAGTTCCTATAGAACCTATCACTAAAATACCTCTAGAAGGGGATAGGGCTAAGCGGAGCGAAAAGGGTTTTCCATGAGGAGATGGGGAATCAAAACTATTAGCCCCGCACGAGGTTTGTGAATAAGCGATTGTCTGATAATGAGCAAGGAATATCCGTCTTTCTGCTAAACAGGATCTATTGAACTCATAATTCAATAGATCCTTTTTATGAATGTCAACTAAGTATCGTAAGGAAATTGATCCCGGTTGTTCAATCATTTGATAACCAGAGTCATTCTTTGATAAATGATCACTATGAGTCAGATTCAATAGAATTTGATCAATCCTTTTTTCTGTCGTTAAGGTGGAGAACTGAACCAAGAATTCTCTTTCTTCATCATCAATCGAATTACTGTTCGCGACCCAGAATTCTATTTTCTCATCAATCCAATCACCGTTCACGTTTTTTCTTTTTCTTATCAATGAATAGATCTCTTTACTTGTACGACTTAGATGTCTCGTATTTCTCGAAAAAAGGATTCGATTGATGGGATTTGGTATGATACTTACAAGATCGATGAGATTGATCTTCCAATATTGATTCTTAGAACGTATTGATTTGACCCCATAAGCGGGACCACCACCCAATAGCATGTTGCCACCAGAAGCAGAACCCCGTATTTCTTCCAGAGAATCTCCTAATTGTTCCAGAACAACTAGAAAGAGATTCTTGAACCAGAAAGAATTCAGTTCAGATGTAGGATACCTATCCAGAAGTTTTCGAAATTCCATCATGTATGATGGAATCATCAAAGATTTTATCTTTTCTAACTCTGTCTGTAACTCACTAGAGGCTCGGGAAACAAAGAGAAGATGTATACGAACGAGATATCCAGCAACAAGAAGAAGGAAAAAGATTGAATAGAGGAACTCCCGAGCATTTGTTGATCTCAGATGTGCCCATATCAATGGAATGGGTGACTCATTATTTCGATGAATCCTTTCTTCGGACAGAAGAAGATTCTGTAAACATTGACTCGAAATCTCACTTATCAGAGTCCATTGTGGAAGAATCTTCTGAGGAATTGGACGTGATATATCTGATCCATGCATCATATCATGAAAAATGGATACAAATTTTTGACTGCTACTTAGTATCGGCAATGGGTCTGAAAGAGTATCTAAAAGGGTGAAATTGAGATATTTGCACCCTGTCGAAGTAAGGAACCATGGCATATATTTTTGGAATAGATTCCATTTTGAAATATTTGAAAAAGCACTATCTCGTTGAAAGGTTCTATACATCTGCCCTTTCTCAACGCATTTCTTTAGACAAAGACTCCGTTTTTTCCTCTTTCCGGATGGTAAATACTTCTCAGAACATGGCGTATGAATCAAACCCATGTTTGAATTGAAACTTAGATACTGATGCAAGTTCTTCCCTTCTGAATCAGATAGATTCATATCTGAAAGAGGCTGACAAGAAGTTCTTTCCAAATTGACTATTTGTTCCTCTGTTAGAGGTATTGCAGAAATGTCTGCGATCGAGTAAATAGCTCTACGAACGAATGGATCGGATCGAATTGGAAAATGGAAATATTTGTACAAGTTATACGTTTCATCACCACT